AAAGTCAGCGAAGTTTATATGGTGTTATACCTTTGCGTAGTCTCGGTTCACAGTGGAAGGCTCCGCACCCGAGCCTCGTTAGACTCAGCGGAAGTGTAAGGTGTATGTAAGTAAAGAGAATAGAAGAGATGAAGTCCCTCCCTTAGCCTAGTCTATATCTACAGCTGACGCAACTCCGTACTGACGCCTCACTACTACGACTTCATTTACTTCATTTCATTTTAATTAATTAACGGCTTTTCATAACCGCAGAAACAAAGGGAAAAAACGAGTCTTTCCCGGCTTTGGAATTAGAGTAACCTTCTTTTACGCATCTCAGCTTAAGACCATGGATAGGAGGTCTTTTTCGAGTGAATTAGAAGCAGTTATCTCACCTTTTAACGAGCTTCTAGCGGGTTTAGTCATAAAGAGAGAAGTGGACAGTTCCCTATCTACGCCCTACGCCGCTTTACAAAAAGGACTAATGTCCCCATTGTTCTGATGGCCGACCACCTACCAGACTCTATCAAGAAGAAATGCCCCCTCCAAAACAGCTTTATCAGACTCCAATTTCACCCTAAGCCTAACAACCTTTCTAGGAAGAGAAAATCATTGCATTTACTTTAATTAGCCATCCCGCCAGAAGGAGCCCAGGGACATCAGAAAGAAGAATGCTTTGCACCGGTTTCCCTGTTTTGAGAGCGTGCTGTTGAGTCGTACAGCACGTATAAGCAAGAGCTTCCCAGAAAAGAACGTTCTTTACATAACATAAATTGCGCGAAGATCGGAATCGAAGGGCAAATCATCAGCTTGATGCCCATTCTTTTATTTGGACACGAAGTGACTTATTTACTTAGAAAGAAGAAAGGCATTTTTTTTTATGAATTAGCCATCTTGGAAGGTCGAAAACCATATTCTCATTCCCCCTTTATTATCCAATCGTTCTGATAGGAGGTAGGCCTCGCCCTAATTGGCAGTTGACTGACTGAAGTCAGGCATCATTCTTTTATTTGTTCTCTTATGATATTTCTTAACAATTCACTCTGATAGCAACTCTTTCACTCATCCGAGTCAGGCTGGCTTAGCGGTTCTCCTGAAAGGGATAGCGAAGTTAGGAATCGACTGGGACCAGAGGAGGACCACTGAGCGAAGAAGACCGGGCAATTAGTCTTTCATCCCATTAAGCTATCTGACAGTCTTCCCCTAAACATCTGCTGCGGTAGCGAAAAGTAAGGAAGAATGCGCTCTTAGTAGTGAGCATTTCCCTTTCCTATTATGGAGAAGACCATCTGCGGCATTCAACTGAATGAAGACGGCATTCAGACGATTGCTGCTCTCCTTGCTTTAACCTTTCACTGAGGTTAGCTCTCTGGTAAGTGCTTAGTCGGCGTAAGGAGTCTTTTCTATACTATTCTAACAGTTCAGTTAGACTATTCTTTGGCATTCCCTCCCTACAGAGCTAGAAAGGAAGGAAGTCTTCTACCGCTCCTGTCTACCCCCTACAGCTTCCCTCCTCCTTCTTCGACTGCTTTTCAGCAACTTCTTTCAGGATATAGGAAATTTGTATCACCATACACTCATCTCATACCAGAGACTGAATCTAGGGCTAATTTCCAATCTTTATTATTATTGCACAAGCCATTCTTACTACACATTCAATGAAGAAGAAGAAATTGAATGAATTGGAGTAACCTGATCTGAGATTACCTGCTACTCCTGTTAACTCTTCTTTCCTTCCTTTCCCAGACCGCGAAATGCTTACTTCCTCTCATGCCTAAGAGTCAGAAATCCTTATTAAACTAAACAAAGCACGGCAATGCGCAATCGCTAAACAAGCCACTAAAGCTACCCACTAATCTCAGTCTATTGGGCCTATTCCTACTCCTACTGCTAAAGCTACTGCTATTGATACGTGCCAAATATAGGTGCTTCCCACTCCTAGTCCTACTCTTCCTCTGCTTTCAGTGAAGTTACAGAAGTACGGAAGTGACAGAGAAGTCAACCTTCTTTGCCAAGGGACTGCTCTATCTGATACTGAACTAGATGCCGCAAAAGCCCCAACTCTGGCTCAAGAAAAGAAGGGGTATCCATGAGATGAGTGCCCCTAAGTCGTTTCGTTGAGTTACGGATGTGTCCCATCTCTTTCTTTAGGGGCGGTGGAAGCTCGACTAGGAAGGTTTGGAGGGAAAGAGAATAATAGATCGACTTAGAGCGGTAAGCTTATTCTCTGGTTTCAATATCAAGAGTGTTACGCAAACAAATAAGGGAACTTGGGTACGAGACCGACTAAACGGATTGGAAATGCAGCTCAGTTGAAAAGAAAGACAGTTCTTCCGGGAAAGAAAGAATCGAATCGGGTAGGGTTAGAGATTGACTTGACTTCGAAGTTAGGGAGTTCAAAAACCTACTTCTTTTATAGGAGTGATTCCGGTACTTACTCGACGCCAAGGATAGGAAAGACTAAACCAGAGTAGCCGGAAAGGAGTCGTTCTTGAACTTTGGGGATTAGATTAGCTTTACTGACTAAGACGGAGATGAGGGCATACCTCGGAAATTCTTTCATCACAAGAAAGTCAAGTTAGGAAAGAATGCAGCTCAGTCAAGAGATTCGGGTTAGGCGGAAATGGCATATACAGGGCACGGCGCAGAGGATGTTCCGGTATTCTCAAAAGAAGATAGGAACGAGGTGGCATTGGAGTGAAAGAAAGCATTGGAGTAAGTTACAATTGACATTGAAGAAGAACTTGAAGACTAGGCGCCAAAGACAACTTTCTGAAGCCTTTCTAAATTGAATGTTTCACGAGGATTGATGATGGAATGCTTCTATATCGTGCAATCTAACCTCCCCCCCTATAGGTAGGAATTCCCGGCAAAAGGCGACCCAGCTTCTCCTGAGAAGGAAACTTGGCGGAAACCGGACTGAATGAAAAGGCTAGCGATGTCACCTATAATCTAAGCTGTCCCGCATCTTCTTCACCTGCTTAGTCAAATCCGCCTGAGGAAGCATCTGATTACGCCTTTCTTGCTTCTAGGCTTGCTTTATTTGGCCAGGCAGCTTCCTACTTTGCACCTACACGTCCGCCGTCTTGTAACTTCACTTCCTCTTTCGGAGGAGATCTTTCTTCGAGCCGTTAACCATCTCTGACTTTCCTTCCCCATCTGAGGGCGTAAGAGTTCCAAAGGAGGAAAACAGACCCAGAAAAAAGGCGCCCAGCCGGTAAAAGCCTACTCTGATTGCCTTATCCCTTGTCTCGCCCTACTAAGAAAAGTCAAAGTCTATGCGGCTAGGAACTGCTCTTATGAATACCCGGCTTACACGAATAGCTCCAGAGAGCTCAGACTGAGACTGACGGTTAGGTGCTCCGCTTCCTTCATTGGTAAATGCCCTAGCCTTTATTATTTATATATAAGGTATGCTCTTTCCATTTTTTCTTTCCACGAGTTAGAAGTTCACTCCGCTGTTCTCAAGGCATTTCAGAGTAAGCCTACCTTCTTATACACGCGAGGCTAGAAGGGCATAATCAAGGGTGTGCGAGTGACAGGCTAACTGGGTTCTCTCCAACTACCTATCCAGCAGGGCAGAAGGGAGTGTGGGATTGGGTTGACCTTACCTTATAGGTATCGATGGCATGGAAATACCCTCCCCGTTTCCATAGACTCGTCGGCGAGGGGGAAGAAGCTAGAGGGAGTTGTTTTGCGCATTAATTAAGCACCTTGGCATGTATTCTCCTGTGCTGCCGATCGTGGGAAAGCTCCGCTGGCACAAGCACACGGAAGAGCTGGCATGGGCAATCCGGTGGACCAATCCTATTATGGTAGAACTAGCTAAAGAAGCCCGAAGAAAGAGCCTTTTGGATGGGGCTAGGGCATTTGCTTCAGAAGGCAAGCATCAACTCCATGGCTCACTGATCGAGAGTTTGCTTTTGGTGAAGTCTTTGAATGAGCTCATCAAAGATCGGGAGAATCCAACAGTGTGATGGGCCATGCCCTACCACCTTCACTACGTTACTTTGCTCCTTCTCCATTAGTGGAAAGACAACCCATTTGAAGGTCACGATCGTTATAAGCTTATCTCTTCGCATCGGGCCTGAGACTAGGGCTAAGGGCCCCTCCTCCTGGCTTCGCCCCATACTGATGAAAGGGCTATGCATCGAAATGAGGTATCACATTCTACACACCCATCTATCTCTTCTGAACCTAGCTTTAGCTCGTCTATCAAAAGGGGTTCACTCGGCCCGACGCCCAATGTGACATTCGCAATGCTGGAGGGAGTGAGATGCCCACGCTAACCAACGATCCAATGCGCTTGAGTGGATAGGATCCCTTGTTGGAAGAGGCATCCCCCCAGAGTGCGCTGTCGATCAAGGCAGGAAGCCAACTAAACTAGCATTATTGAGTGCGACCAGTCAGCTAAGTCCTTTGTTCGAGCAAAGAATGAGAGCAAGTCACCGCTTTTTTTCTCTCTCTTTAAGATCAAGGTCTAAGAAATGTTGATGATCCTGAATTGACTTGATGCATTCCCGTGCGGTCTTAGACCCTTTGTATCGAGGTATCGAGTGAACCCATTAAATTAAAGGAGAGATGAATCAAGGCTTGGCCCAGCCCTTTTCTCTCAATCCAATCTCGGATTTACACAGAAGAGAGACAGCGCTCCCTTTAGCAAGTCTTCTTAAAGCAGGTATCCGATGTTAGTTCAAATAGGAGCTCTTCTTACCTCAAAAAAAAGGGCTCAGTGACCCAGTTCTTTCTTTGAGCCGAGCCAAAGCCAAGTAGTTCGGCTAAGCTTCATGGCATTTATAAGGCTCTGTAGCCGGAATAGAAAGTCAGGAAAAGGAGAAGAGAGAAGGAGCTGAGAACTCCACTTTTTCAACTAATCCCAATGGAAGCCCTTTGTCAAGAGTGGGAAAGGCCTTCACGGAATGAGAAGGATCAGAGAAGGGCATCTTAAATGAAATCGATCCCATACCCGCCGATTGAGGAGTTTTCCCAGCTCAAGGCACCAAGATGACTGAAGAAGATAGAGAGAAGTCGAGTCAAAAGTCCGAGTAAACCAAGAAATCAGTAGGAATCGGACCTGAGACAGGGAAGTCCCTAGGAGAAGGTCGTTCAATCACTTTCCGGGCTCTCCTGACTCTTGGAAAGGTAGCTTTTCGGTAATTAAGACAAGAGCCGATTCAAAGGCTACCGTCACTCTAATTAGGAAGATTCGAAAGGGGAAGAAAGATAGCCCGTCGCTTCTTCGGTGGGATTGGGTCTATCCGCTAAAGTCAGAGCTCTTCATCTTGGGCGCAATAAATCACCAAAGAAGGTGGGCAAGTTCACCAGAAAGGTCAGACGTACCATGGCGCACTCGGGCATCTTGGTGCCAAGCAGCAGCAACTGCCCCCATTCATGAAAACAGAAATGATGATGAGCTAGGGGCTGTGAACAAGAAGCAGCTCCCGGAAGAAAGGTGGGGCTCTTTCTTTGTCCTGATTCCCACTTTACGTAGTCTTTAGACTCACTTCGGTTCACCTGGTCTACTGATCTACTCCGAGCGGTACCATCGATCTAGCAGACCAAAGGACGGATAGACACTTTCTAACCCGGTCCACCCATCGTCGGCTTCTTCGTCTGATCTTATGGGAAGTCTAAAGGCGGAGAGTCTAAAGTGACGGTCTTCAGTGAGCGTGGTGAGATCAAGCAGTTGGGAACGGATATCGAGGGCTTGGAAAACCGCGAGGCGAGTCTCGATGTCTGGTTAAAAATCGGGATTCCGGAGAAGGAAGCCCTGCACGAGAAAGATCCCAACCCAAAAGGTTATGCTGGGCTAAATGCTAATGCTGGTTTAGAAACCTGATCATTTACGCCGCCTATAGCCAACAAGAAAGAACGTTACCTAGACATGGGCATAATCATGTCATGAGTTCATGAGCCAATTCAAAAGCCCTCAGTAACTGTTGTGGTACTGATACGCTCAGACCGGGCTCAACAGCATAGGATCTCCATTGACCGACTCGTCACCCTTTCCGATAGATCCTGCCCCATGGGATTGGCATGACTTTAGGATCCTGGGGTTTGGTAGACCTTCATACAGGTCTCGGCGAATAAGAGTTTCCATTGTTCCGCGATAGCCTGACGAGTCTTGGCGGCTAATGACGAGTCACGTAATAGTGAATGAATTCTCTCAATGGCTTGTGACATGGTCGAGCTCTATGATCACGAACCTTTTCCTCCTCGTGAGCGGCTCTTCCCGAGCAGCTTTTCGCTTATCGACAGGCGCTTTGGAGCCTTATGCGTTATGGGATCTAGCGGAAAAAGAAAGAAAAGAGAAAGATATATAATATAGTAAGAGAAGAGGCCCTTAGTTGGCGTAAGGCTTCTACCAATAGCCCCATATTTGTTGTGATAGCCCTACTTCTTGAGCTTCGGCTTGTCTTGTAGAGCCTCGCGAAATAAAATAAAGAAGAATAGTCAGACTAGGTTGGTCGACAACTTCTTCGATGAGACAGATCCTATGACGTGACGGTCTCGCCCTATCCAATTTAGCTAGTTGCTGAAAATCTGTCGAGAAGCATTTCCGTCACCCTTGGTCTTGGGGACTCAATTGCTCCCGCTTCTTCTGGAAGAAAACAGGGGCTCCCCAATCTTTTCCCCAGCAAGAGAAAAACTGCCTTGGAGGCTGGACTCTAAATAGGTCGTGATGACTTCCTTAAATTCTTTCCTGAGCGAATCCCCTTCCTTAACTAATAGATGCTAGTTGGGGGCCATCTGCTAAACCTAGCCCCAGTCTAAATAGAAGGGGGTTTGGCTCCAGGCTCCAACTCGATCTTGTGGTAGACTGCCCTCCTAGGGGGCACTTGGCAACTCACTCGTGGGGCATTCCAAAAATTCGTGAGTACTTGCTGCACTTCCTGAGAAAGAAGTCGTCTTGGTATTGGATCCGCTCTTCTGTTAGCATGAAGATGAATTATCTTCTATTCATCCTCTTTATTCTTAAGAGAACCCCCCACCCGAACCTTTCTTAAGACCACCAAGCCCTCTCGAATGAGTTCTACTTTTTTAGCTTTCAACAAGCAGGAGGGGGAAAATGCTGCACTCACTAAGACGTGAAACTTTGTGACTAGATCGTCCTGAAGACGGATGCGACGGGAAGAAGTGGCATTTAGAAGTGTTGCTAACTTAAGATTTAGGTTTCGGCATAACAAAGCTTGCACTGTCTTTTCGCACTTAGGCGTACAGCGTGCCATTGATAATGATTCTACTACGGTGCCACAAATTCTTAAGCTGATCCTAAGTAATCGTTGTTGTTCATTGGATTCCAGAAGAACTACTTCGTTAGGATTGAGGAATTGCAGCAATTCTTCCTGAATAGCCTGAATTCTCCCGTCGAGAGTCACTTTGAAAGTCTTACCTAAACTCTTCCGACTGAATATGATAAAGCCTATAAAACAACAAGCTACTATCATTTCTTCATTATAGATTAAGATCTTCTTTGAACTTAATGCACAAATAAATAGAATAGCAGCAAATAACATCTTT